AAGTCGGCTCCGTTGTCTTTATCTTCATCTTTACGGGCCTCTTGAATGCTCTCTTCCCTATTTTTTGTTAGAATGTGGACTTTTTTTCTGATTTGTTTTCTTTATTAGTCATTATTAATAGGAATTCTCTTGTTAAGACCCGCTGAATCGATTACAACCTCAGATGCATACTAGAACCACGATGATTCAATAAAAAGACGAAGCTAAGCCTAAAGATTCCTTGAGTAAGAATGATTGGATCATCACTTATTTCACGAATAGATAAATTGAAGAAAATCCAAAGAAACCTTTGGCTTTGAGTCAAAATAAGCATAAATGGTTGTTTAAAAGAAGAAATTGCGATTTCTAAATTTGAATTCGTTGAAAAAACTTTTAGGGGTCCGGCCGCGAGGTCTGAATATTAAGTATGAATCATAGTTAAAATAGTTCGGAATCTATTTCCTATATTCCGTGTTTCAGATACTCGAATAAATATCCGACGAAGTAGAACCGTCTCTCTGAAGATGACAGACCCCTTCTCTGTCCGATCAATAGGATCAATTATAACAAGTCACACACTCATATTCCAGAAAGACAGAACAAAATTCCACGATCGAACTACCAAAAGAGAACAGGCTAAAAATCCGAGCTCTAAAGGATTCGTTTGGTATTGAAAAGCTAGGTTGGAGTTCTTATCGAGCTAATTCATTGAAATTCCATCCAATAAAACGGAAGAATTATAAATCTCCAAAATAATAGATAGAAATACCGCAAATAAGGCCATTGCGACACCCATCAAAGGGGTCGTTCCCCACCCCGGAGCGACTTTACCATATTCCGAATTCAATGGTTTTAATAAACTGCCCACATTCGTTCGTTTTGGACCGGATCGAGAATCGTTCTCAACAGTTTGTGTAACCATAAATCCTATTGTAGTCATTGAGATCTGTTGACTTTGTATACTCTTCCGTTGTAAATAAACGATCTTATCATAGATCCGTTGTGTTCTTGAAATTTTCTAATAATGGAAACAGCAACCCTAGTCGCCGTCTTTCTATCTGGTTTACTTGTAAGTTTTACTGGGTACGCCTTATATACCGCTTTTGGGCAACCTTCTCAACAACTAAGAGATCCGTTCGAGGAACATGGGGACTAGTTGAAGTAATGAGCCTCTCAATATGCAATATTGGGAGGCTCATTACTTCAATTGAAATCGAGATAATGAAAAGACTTTCATTTTTTAGTTGGAACTTTAGGCGGTTCTCTAAAAAAGATAGCGAAAAAAATGATCCCTAGCGTTGAGACTAAGAGGAATGTATAAACCAATGCTTCCATAGATTCGATCGTGATTTACAATTATAGCTTCCATACCTATTTGTTTTTTCTTTCTTTTATTGGGGACCATCTCCCGGCTACCGAAAGAGCAAGAGACAAAAAAACGGGGAGTCAAAGCAAGATTTCTCTGCTACCCTCTATCAATATCAAAATCACTAACAAATCATAAAAAGAAAATAGATTCGAAAGACATCAAAAGAAGGTTGGATCAGACTACTTGTCTTCTTGTAGTTGGATCTCCAAGTTTTTGGAAGGCTCCAAATTCTACTTGAGCATCCAAATCTGGGTCAATCCCAGCAAAAACATCTCTGAACAGGGTTCTAGCACCATGCCAAATGTGTCCGAAGAAGAAGAGCAAAGCAAATGAAGCATGTCCAAAAGTAAACCAACCCCTTGGACTGCTCCGAAAAACACCGTCGGATTTCAAAGTAGCACGATCTAATTCAAAAATTTCACCCAATTGAGCGCGTCTAGCATATTTTTTCACAGTTGCAGGGTCATTATAACTGACTCCATTGAGTTCGCCACCGTAGAACTCAACAGTTACACCGACTTGTTCGACACTATACTTCGATTCGGCTCTTCGAAAAGGAACATCCGCTCGAACAATCCCAGCTCCATCTACCAAAACGACCGGAAATGTTTCAAAAAAAGTGGGCATACGACGTACAAAAAGTTCACGACCTTCTTTATCTCTAAAGATAGGATGTCCTAACCATCCAACCGCTATTCCATCCCCGTTATCCATTGAACCCGCCCTGAATAATCCCCCTTTTGCCGGATTATTGCCGATGTAATCATAAAAAGCTAATTTTTCGGGAATTTTAGACCAAGCTTCTGATAAACTTTGATTTTCGGCTAACCCCGCACTAATTCGTCGATATATCTCTTGTTGGAAGTACCCCTGATCCCATTGATAACGAGTCGGTCCAAACAATTCGATCGGGGTAGTTGCTGAACCATACCACATAGTTCCGGCAACAACAAAAGCTGCAAAAAAGACAGCAGCGATACTACTGGAAAGGACCGTTTCGATATTACCCATGCGCAATCCCTTGTATAGACGTTGGGGCGGTCGGACGCTAAGATGGAATAGGCCTGCTAATATGCCCAATGTCCCAGCCGCAATATGATGAGAGGCTATTCCTCCCGGAACAAAAGGATCAAAACCTTCCACGCCCCACGCTGGATTTACCGGTTGTACTTTTCCAGTTAGTCCATAAGGATCGGACACCCATATTCCCGGACCATACAAGCCTGTTACATGAAATGCACCAAAACCAAAGCAAGCCACCCCCGCGAGAAATAAATGAATTCCAAAGATCTTGGGCAAATCCAACGAAGGTTTTCCTGTACGTTCATCAGTAAATATTTCGAGATCCCAATACACCCAATGCCAGATAGCTGCTAAAAAGCACAAGCCCGAAAACACAATATGCGCTCCGGCGACACCTTCGTAACTCCAAAGACCCGGAGATGTTATAGTCCCTCCTGTGATACCCCAGCCACCCCATGAATTGATTATTCCTAAACGCGTCATGAAAGGTATGACAAACATACCCTGTCTCCACATTGGATCCAGAACGGGGTCAGAAGGATCAAAAACTGCTAATTCATACAGAGCCATCGAACCGGCCCAACCAGCAACCAGAGCTGTATGCATTATATGAACAGCAAGCAACCGGCCGGGATCATTCAATACGATAGTATGAACACGATACCAAGGCAAACCCATGAAAATACCCCTTTATCAAAGAAAAAAGACACTACGCAACTTTATTGCATTGGACACGACTATACTCTGCCGATGTTACGTCCCCCGAGGAGAGGGCGATTAGTTCAGAGCAAGGGTTCAGAATTTGTTTGATTCTATTAGGAAGAATGGAACAATTTCGTTCGTAGGAAAAAAGAGAAGCAGATTTATTCTATACTCGATAAGTACCAATACGCAATGGGCCGCGCGATGCCTTTTCTATAAACGAATGTGCCCATCCTTGTTCATGATTACAGGGGCCTAGTTCTACGAATTGATCTTATTCATTCTGTCTTTCTTTATGCATTTTTGATAAAGAACAATATTATAAAAACAATAAAACCCTTCTTACGTTTTCACATCTAAAGTATAATATTTTTTTATTTTTTCTTTCATTTAATGCCTGTTGGTGTGCCAAAAATACCTTATGATATTCCTGGCGACGACGAAGACGAGGAAGCAACTTGGGTTGACTTATAGTGCGACTTGGCAGATCTATTGGGTCATATGGGCTTTCCCCCTTCTCTCCCCGATCAAGAGATCCTCTATTTCGCCCAAAAAAGATGAATTGGATCATCAAAAATTTGGAGCGTGAAGTGCAATTAGATCCTTTTTTTAAGGGGATTCAAATTACTATTATCAATTTAAATAATTTATGGCTGGCTCGGTTGGACTACGAAATTGAAATATCCAGACTTCGTTTAAAAAAACCAATTGGTAATATATCTACCATTACTCCTTATAAATTATAAAGGGATTCCTCTTTCTAAAGAAATCTTCTTTGGAAATAGAAGTGATTTTAAACTGTTCTCTTAATCAATCGAGTAATATGTATAAAGACCTCAAATATTTGCCGGACTGTACGGATTGAGAAAAAAGAAGTGGTAAGGGGAGTATTTGTCCTATATGTGCAAATCGAAGGCGGGCAGCTCTTTACCCGGAGTAGAGTATAAACCTAAAAAGAGTAAGATAAAAGAGGCCCAGTTTGGAACAAGAAAATGACATCGTGATTTGGATTGGATCTCGATGAAAGAATACATCAATGAAAAGTGAATTCGATCCGTTTAATGAATTCTTTTTTCTAAGGAAAGGAATCAAAACTCATCTTTATTGAAAAATCGAAGACAAATTAGGAGTCAGTAAAGAGCATGCTCTGAAATCCGAAAGGGGATTGGAATATACACATTGATTTTTTTGCAAATTTTTTTGAACCGTATGCGCCAAACGGCGCCTGTACGGTTCCTACGGAATACAATTTTAACCTAATCGACCGACTTTATCGAGAAAGAGCACTTTTTTTATTCAAAGACCTTAGTCCCGAGACGGCGAATCACATTGTCGGTCTTATGATATTTCTGAATATCGACGATTGTAACCAAGAGCAATTTTTATTTATAAACTCTATGGGTGGAGGAGTAATGCATGGGCTAGCTGTTCATAATGCGATAAATTTTGTGCTACCAGATGTACATACACTCTGTCTGGGAGTAGCCGCTTCAATGGCAGCTTTTGTCCTGGCCGGAGGCTCACAGACTAAACGTATAGCATTCCCTAACGCTTGGCGCCAATGAGGTTTTATTTGAAAGAAAAAAGACGACTATGCCTTCGCCATATGAAAAATGAATCTCCATATGCAATATGAATAAAAAAGTAATAATAGCATGGCACTTTGAATTCGATATACAAAAGTTTTTTTCAAAGCATTAGATTTTTTATCGAGAGAGTAGTATGAGATAAAAGGTATTTCCGATGTGTTCTTATCGATCGGCAGTGCAGTTCAGCGTCACAAACTTTATTTTCACACGGCAGATCTCTTAATAATATTTATGTTCGGAACTAGTGAAAAAAAAGATTCTTTTTTCCTTAGGGTATTTAATCAAATAAAAAGCAACTTTGGGATTGCTTAATCATAGACAAAAACGAAATATAGAAAGCAACGGAGCCATCATAGTAGTTTTTAACTCCCACGAAAGGAAGGGTGGTAATTTGATCATTTTCCGATCGGGGTCTAATCAATCCTATTTTTCTCTTTCGTTGGGGGGCGTAAGGATCAATTTTATTCTAGAGCCGTATGCAATGCATAGAAAGATGCCTGTACGGTTGTTCAATTCTATCTTTTTTCTTGCTATTCTTTTCTCTTTCTTTTATCTTCCCTTCATCATGTACAATAGAAAAACCTTTTATTTTGTTATATCATCAGGGTAATGATCCACCAACCTACTAGTACTTTTATTCAAGGCTACATGGAACAGGTAATCATGGACACAGATTTGGTGCTAAAACTACGTGAAGAGATCACAAATTTTTTTGTACAAAGATCGCACAAACCTTTCTGGATGGTCTTCGAAGACATGGAAAGAGATGTTTTTCTGTCACCAGAAGAAGCCAAAGCTTATGGAATTGTTGATTCTGTAGGGCTTCAAGGGCTTCAAGAGCTTCAAGGGCGTGAAGGGCGTAAATGATACTAGCCTGTATTTCGCGCAAATCCCTAATTTGAGATTACCCCTACCGACCGAGTTGACTCGGAATAATCCGGTTAAGTCGGAATAATCCGGTTAGGATGGATCTAAACCATCCAATTATATCTATATCTATGATTCAACATGCCAACTATTAAACAACTTATTAGAAAGACAAGACAGCCAATCAGACATGTCACAAAATCGCCCGCTCTTAAGAGATGCCCTCAACGTCGAGGAACGTGTACTAGGTTGTATGTGCGACTCGTTCAGATCATGAGCTAGAACAAAGGAAAGCGAACAAGTTTCCTGTATCAAAGGTCAGTACCGGTGAATAGGCTGGAATGAAAAAATGAACTCTATTTACTATCTAAAAAACGAAAATGGATCATATGCCTTTCATTGTGTAGGAAATTTATGGTTTCTCGTGGTGTAAATTCAATCACCTCAATTTAAGAATTCTCCATTGGTAGCAAATGCTTATCCATTAAGCGGAGGAACTCTTGGTTTCAATTTCAAAGATTAGGCCACCCTCTTGTAAGAACGGACTAACAGGGTCAGCTATCCAGCCAACCCTCATAATTAAATACCGTTACTGTATAGGTAGATCTCGTTGTGAAGACCTAGTTACTGGATAATTCATGGGTAGAGCTAAAGAATGTGAACTATACAAGTTCCCAATAGCATTAATTAAAGGCTCCGGTGTATAGAGAAGACCTCACCGTTTAAGAAGTAACCATAGAAACGATGGAATCCACTATTGCTTTAGAATTTATATTTCTTATTATCTTTTTAATACCTAGTAGAATCCAATTTCAAATTGTGAGGTAAAACAAAGGTCTCGAAAAAAATAAAAAATCGTGGTCGGGAAGGTTATCGTAGCCAAAGCCATTGGAATTTTGAGTTTATACATTGGAAAAACTCATTGGGTTATTAATAGACTCGGAAGGTGAAAAAAGAATAACTGCAAGAACGGAAATCAATTAGTTATTCGACAAAGTTTGATTTATGTATATTCAATGACCAGAACTAGACGGGGATATATAGCTCGGAGACGTAGAACAAAAGCACGTGCATTTATATCAAGCTTTCGGGGAGGTCTTTTAAAGACTCAACAAGACATAAGAGCTTTGGCTTCGTCTCATCGGGATAGGAATGGGCAAAAAAGAAATTTTCGTCGTTTGTGGATCACTCGAATCAATTCAGTAATTCGTGACGAATGGGTATATTATAACTATAGTAAATTCATCCATGATCTATACAAGAGACAGTTGCTTCTTAATCGTAAAATACTTGCACAAATAGCTATAGCAAATAAAAACTGTCTTTATCTAATTTCCAATGAAATCATAAAAAAAGAAAATTGGAAGGAATCTGCCGGAGTAATTTAAACGGAGTTCCCCGGAGAATGACCTCCGGGAAAGTAGAGTTAAAATGAATCAAAAAAGAAATAGGACTCAACACTTTCAATCAAAAATTTGGAGTTTGACTTCTGAATCCGATTTTTTATTTGTTTTTGTCTTACGAAACGAGAAGCAAAGCCGGTCCGGATTGTCGGATTTTTGCACAAAGCATCAATCTGCGTTTGAGTTCGGGTGTTAATTTTCATTCAAGTGACGAAAGAGTAAGCCTATTTTTTTTGTCTCTGACGGTCGCCTTCTATTTCTGTGTGTTTCTCACAGTCGACTTATATTTCTTTCCGTCTGGCTTATATTTCTTTCTGTCTGACTTATAGTTCTTTCGGACTCTCGCGGTCGACTTGTTTCTTTCACCGTGTTTCTCATTAGTAATAAAAGGTAAGGAAGATAAAATACGAGCTTGTTTTATAGCAAGAGTCATTAATCGTTGTTGTTTCAAGGTCAATTTATTTACCCGTCTAGATAATATTTTTCCTTGCTCACTAATAAATCGACCAATTAAACTCATGTTTCTATACTCAATTCGATCCCCCGATTGGATCGGGGGCAAACGCCTACGCAAAGATCGCTTGGATTTAAGAAAAGGTCGCTTGGATTTAAGAAAAGGTCGCTTGGATTTAAGAAAAGGTCGCTTGGATTTATCCATGGTTTGTTTAATTTATTTCTTTAAACCGAAAATCCTATTTCGGTTGGATCTAGAAAATGAATTAGAATACATAAAAACAATAGTATTTTCTTTCTATTCAAATTATCTTAGCAATAATTAGCATGGCATTTTTCCTCCTCCTCGGGAGGGTGCAAGTGCTCGGTTCGAGCTATTTCGTTATCTCCCCGTGAATCGTATGCTTGTAACAATATGGACAGAATTTTCTCAATTCCAATCGATTAGGCGTATTGTGCCGATTCTTTTGAGTCATATATCTGGAAATGCCTTTTGATGCCTTATTAACACCCTTTCGAACACAAGTAGTACATTCTAAAATAACTGTTATTCGGATATCCTTACCCTTGGCCATGAACCTCCTTTGGATTTTTTATTTACTCAACGCTTTTCCTTTCGATTCGAAATGAAGAAGAAAGAAAAAAGTAGAAGTTGCTAACTTGAACTCACATTATGAAAAATTTTGCTACAATCAATATATCCAAATAAGATCCAAAGATTTCGCAACGATATTTCAAATCACAGTACACGATTTCGTTTAAGTATCTTGTATAATACTCTTCGCTAGACCCACATTTTATAGTCTACTTCCATTCCTCTATTATTCTATTATTCGAATTTGAATCCGAATCCCACAGCCGTTGAATCCACTTTTCTTCTTTCTCTTTCCTCCCTTATTCTAAAAATCAGAAAAAATAGAGAAAAGAGAAATAGAGAAAAGAAAAATAGAGAAAAGAAAAATAGAGAAAAGAAAAATAGAGGGGGAGACGTGATTAGTGACAGCTATTTCATTGTAGTTCTAATCTTCTTTATTCTTTTCCACGTCGCTAACTAGAATGAAAAAAAGGGGAATGTCAACGCATCCGGGAAAAAACGATTAATCTCTATCAACAGACCTGCTAAAGACGCGAACCATAGCGCACTTAGTACCGGTGCCACGGAAAGATATGTTTTTAGATCTCGCATTGAAAACCCCCTTCATTTTATTGTAATACATAATGATAATACATATATGATCAGATGCATAGGTAGTTAACGACCACTTTTAATTGTACTAGAATTGTCCGCGGAATTTCTAATTCAAATTGACATGTACAATGATCCCGTAACTATATTCCCTATTTTTCTTAAAAGATAAGATAAAAACGTCCTTTTCGTCTCGAGCATTCCCCAAAAATAGTCATTGAATTTTCCAACAGATTCCGTTCCATTTTTCAAATGGATAAAATTTTTGTATGAATCTTAATGCATATTAATTATATGTTAAATGAGACCAAAAGGACGAAATTGACAGATAAATTCTATATATATATAGAATCGATAGACGAAAAAACGATGTGGAAAACAAGACGGGAATTCTCTACAATGACACTGTAGACTAATTGGAGGGATGTAGCGCAGCTTGGTAGCGCGTTTGTTTTGGGTACAAAATGTCACAGGTTCAAATCCTGTCATCCCTACCTATAACTACTCGAGAGAGCAGTAACGGGGGATTCGGTGAAATCGAGTCAAATTGGACAGATATAATCTTTCATTCTTATGATCCTATGTATAGTCTATCCATGATGTATTGAACTTACAAAAAGAATCCAACCCTTTTCTTTCCAGTCTTATCTGTTTTGATAAGAAAGCGCTCTTAGTTCAGTTCGGTAGAACGTGGGTCTCCAAAACCCGATGTCGTAGGTTCAAATCCTACAGAGCGCGAATCCGTTCTTCTTAGATTGAACGAGCGTCACTAACTCGAATAGCAATTTGAATTTGACCTCCCGAAAAGGAGGTCAATCAAAAAACGCAATATTAATTAATCAAAGGTCCAACTGATCGCCGCGCCTGTATTGTAAATAGGCAGTTACAAATAATCCAGCCAAAGTAATAGGAATTAGACCTAAGACGATTCCAAATAGAAAAACTTCAATCATTTCAAGTTGTTTGAAAGGAGAAAAAAAGAGGTAATATCTCTCCCTAAATATTAATCCAAATTACCATCAATCTCAATGACCAAGAATTGGCAATTGACCCGGTAAGTAATTTTAGAGTACACAGAATTTCGCAGAAAGATTTATTTTTCTGAGTTTTGCGCAGTTCAAATCTGAATTTCAAATAAGTCGTATTTTGCTCAGCCCGATATAGAAAGCTGCGGTTATAGTTAAAGCCGCTAGTAGAAAACCGAAATAACTAGTTAGGGTAGGCATAAAGGAGCTCAATGAAATCTGGTCTTTTTCTACATATATTTCTAAAAAAGCACTTACCTAAGTTTCAATTTTTGCCAAATCACAAGAGGAGAGAAACAAAAATACCAATTGAAAGTTTTTGAGTCATCTATTATTATAGACAATACTAAAAAAAAGAAAGTGACAAGCATATAAAAAAATTGGTTCATCATCTACAACATCGA